TTTGATTCACACTCCATATTCTGAGAAAGATTTACCATCCGAAAAGAGGAAAAAACGGAGTCTTTGTCTAAAGAAATGCGTTGATAAAGGGCAGATGTATAGAACCTTTCAACGAGATAGTGCTTTTTCAACTCTCTCAAAATGGAATCTATTCCAAACATATATGCCATGGTTCCTTACTTCGACAGGGTACAAATATCTAAATTTGATATTTTTAGATACTTTTTCAGACTTATTGCCGATACTAAGTAGCAGTCAAAAGTTTGTATCCATTTTTCATAATATTATGTATGGATCAGATATATCATGGCGAGTTCGTCAGAAAAAATGGTGTCTTCCACAATGGAATCTGATAAGTGATATTTCGAGAAAGTGCGTACATAATCTTCTTCTGTTCGAAGAAATGATTCATCGAAATAATGAGTCACCATTGATATCGACACATCCGAGATCGCCAAATGTTCGGGAGTTCCTCTATTCAATCCTTTTCCTTCTTCTTTTTGCTGGATATCTCGTTTGTACACATCTTCTCTTTGTTTCCCGAGCCTCTACTGAGTTACAGACAGAGTTCGAAAAAGTCAAATCTTTGATGATTCCCTCATACATGATTGAGTTGCGAAAACTTCTGGATAGGTATCCTACATCTGAACTGAATTCTTTCTGGTTAAAGAATCTCTTTCTAGTTGCTCTAGAAGCAATACGGGGTTCTGTTTCTGGCGTCAACATGCTATTGGGTGGTGGTCCCGCTTATGGGGTCAAATCAATACGTTCTAAGAAGAAATATTGGAATCTTAATCTCATCGATATCATCGATCTCATAAGTATCATACCAAATCCCATCAATCGAATCACTTTTTCGAGAAATACGAGACATCTAAGTCATACAAGTAAAGAGATCTATTCATTGATAATAAAAATAAAAAACGTGAACGGTGATTGGATTGATGATAAAATAGAATCCTGGGTCGCGAACACTGATTCGATTGATGATGAAGAAAGAGAATTCTTGGTTCAGTTCTCCACCTTAACGACAGAAAAAAGGATTGATCAAATTCTATTGAGTATGACTCATAGTGATCCTTTATCTAGTGATCATTTATCAAAGAATGACTCTGGTTATCAAATGATTGAACAACCGGGAGCAGTTTACTTACGATACTTAGTTGACATTCATAAAAAATGTCTAATGAATTATGAGTTCAATACATCCTGTTTAGCAGAAAGACGGATATTCCTTGCTCATTATCAGACAATCACGTATTCACAAACCTCGTGTGGGGCTAATAGTTTTCATTTCCCATCTCATGGAAAATCCTTTTCGCTCCGCTTAGCCCTATCCCCCTCTAGGGGTATTTTAGTGATAGGTTCTATAGGAACTGGACGATCCTATTTGGTCAAATACCTAGCGACAAACTCCTATGTTCCTTTCATTACGGTATTTCTGAACAAGTTCCTGGATAACAAGCCTAAAGGTTTTCTTATTGATGATATCGATATTGATGCGAGTGACGCTATTGATGCGAGTGACGCTATTGATGCTAGTGACGATATCGATCGTGACCTTGATATTGATACGGAGCTGGGGCTGCTAACTCTGATGAATGCGGATATGATGCCGGAAAGAGACCGATTTTATATCACCCTTCAATTCGAATTAGCAAAAGCAATGTCTCCTTGCCTAATATGGATTCCAAACATTCATGATCTGGATGTGAATGAGTCGAATTACTTATCCCTCGGTCTATTAGTGAACTATCTCTCAGGGGATTGTGAAAGATGTTCCACTAGAAATATTCTTGTTATTGCTTCGACTCATATTCCCCAAAAAGTGGATCCCGCTCTAATAGCTCCGAATAAATTAAATACATGCATTAAGATACGAAGGCTTCTTATTCCACAACAACGAAAGCACTTTTTCACTCTTTCATATACTAGGGGATTTCACTTGGAAAAGAAAATGTTCCATACTAATAGATTCGGGTCCATAAGCATGGGTTCCAATGCACGAGATCTTGTAGCACTTACCAATGAGGCCCTATCGATTAGTATTACACAGAAGAAATCAATTATAGACACTAATACAATTAGATCCGCTCTTCATAGACAAACTTGGGATTTGCGATCCAAGGTAAGATCCGTTCAGGATCATGGGATCCTTTTCTATCAGATAGGAAGGGCTGTTGCACAAAATGTACTTCTAAGTAATTGCCCCATAGATCCTATATCTATCTATATTAAGAAGAAATCATGTAATGAAGGGGATTCTTATTTGTACAAATGGTACTTCGAACTTGGAACGAGCATGAAGAAATTAACGATACTTCTTTATCTTTTGAGTTGTTCTGCTGGATCGGTCGCTCAAGACCTTTGGTCTCTACCCCGACCTGATGAAAAAAATGGGATCACTTCTTATGGACTCGTTGAGAATGATTCTGATCTAATTCATGGCCTATTAGAAGTAGAAGGCACTCTGGTGGGATCCTCACCGACAGAAAAAGAT